AATGTGTTCGCTCAAGAAAGACTCCAGAACATATTGATCGTAAATAAGAAGACTTTTTATGAAGAAACAAGAATAGATATTCAAATTCATATACATAAGAATTATGTAGGAACCAAAAGAATCTTTTATTTCTTTTTGAAAAGACGTAAATATATTTTTTTGAAGTAATGAGCCTATTCAAATTATTAGATTCGTGGAAAAAAAATCGCAAGAAATGCAAAGAAGGAACATCTTTGATCCAGCATTTAAGGATTTGAACCAAGATTTCCAGATGGATGGGATAGGGTATTAGTAGATCTGACACATAATTTAAATGTGATAATTTATCCTCTAAAAAGGGAAATATTGAATGAATAGATCGTAAATTCTGAGATTTTGGTATTTTTTTTTCTTCAAGGGAAGATACTAATCGCGATGAGAATAGAATTTCCAGAATGACTCCAAAACCTTCTGATAGCATTTGAGAATAAAAATGAGAAGAAAAAGAATTCTTGTTACCCAAAAATAAATTTTGGTTAGAATCATTCAACAAAGAAATAAAAGATTTCTGTTGATACATTCGAGTAATTAAACGTTTCACAAGTACTAAACTAGATTTATTGTCATAACCAATAATTTTTGCAGGTTCATAAAAAATCAAACTATTGAAGCTATGATAATGAGCAAGTGAGTAAATATACTCCTGAAGGAGTAGCGGATAGAGGAAGTTTTGTTGCCGAAATATCTCTTTTTTTTTATCTAAATATCCTTGTAATTCTTCCATTTAAATACATTTCTACTGTAACCAAAACCAAAAAAAGGAGGCGCTTTTTGTGTTATGAAATGATACATAGTGCAATATGGTCAGAACGGCGTATACGTATGTTGTGTTTCTCTTATACTAAAATACTATTTAGTATAAACTCTAATAATAAGAGAATAAGAAGTAAAATATTTTATAAAAGTAAGAACAAATAAAGAATATATACCCCGGAGACAGAGAGCCTAATCTACAGATATTTTTCCTTTCCTTTTCTATCCAATTTGGTTTTATTTTCCTTATGAACTAGTTAATATAACTAGAATAACAATAAGAAAAAGGGGTAAAAATCTTTTATTCTCGCAACCCAATCACTCTTTTGACTTTGGAAAAAATTATTCTTTTTTATCACTATACTATTTCTTATACACATCGGTCTCCAATACACAATAAAGAATAATTAGGATTAAAAAAAAAAGAATCAACGGTCCACTTAGAATTCACAAGAAAAACCTTTCCCACATCAGGCACTAATCTATTTTTAACGAATAATTAGTAATTTGATCGGGTAATCATTCAAATTAAGAAAGGAAGCTCGTTGCTTTTTTGTCTTACTCGAATTGGAGCCTTAAGGCTCTATCCATTTATTCAGTAAACCCGAAATACTTTACCTAACTTAAAAAAAAAAAAGAAAAATTCTCGTTCTATTTCTATTATGAGTACTAGAAATCTTCTTTTTCTATAATTATATGATTCTATTCTTTTTTTTTTATTCTTTTTACGACATGCTTTTTTTTCCATTCATTACCTTTCAGGATCAGTCGCGGTCTTATAAACTCTACCAATAGTCTAGACGAATTCCTTCATCTAAATGTGTAAAAGATCATAGTCGCAATTAAAAGCCGAGTACTCTACCGTTGAGTTAGCAACCCCGATCAATATGAAGTGTAGATATGATCGAAATAAAAAAATCCAGCAAAATAATCCATTTTACTAAAAAAAGGGCCAATAAGGAATGGAATGGAAATGGAATGGAGATAAAAAGATCTATTTATATACGATCAAATTATATTTGTTTGATACATCATTGTCAATATGAATGGACTTTTTAGAAAACAAATTAAAAAAAAATTATATAGAAATTTGTGTTGTATTTTAAAGAATAAAACTTTGAGCGTAAAAGAAAAAAAATAAGTAATAAGAAAAAATTAGAGATAGAAAAAATAGCGGCTTATTTAATCAAAAAAATAAAGGTACAATAACAATACAAATACAAGAATAAAGGTGACCCCCCTTGTTGGGGGGTCCACAAAAAGAAGCAAGAAAAAAATACGAAGAAGAAAAATAAATAAAATAATAATAAAATAAGTATGAATAGAACAAAAAAAGAAGAAACTTTTAATTTTTAATAAAGAATTCTATAAAGATAGGTACTAGTTACCCTCTTCTTTTCCTTTTTTTATTCATGATTCTTTTTTTTTTCTTTCAAAAGAAATTCTTTAAAGAATTCTGCCTTCCTTAAAATATCATAAACAGTTTCTGTGGGTTGAGCACCTTTTTCAAGGAAATATAAAATAGCAGGAACATTTGAATAAGTTTGATTCTTTATAGGATCATAAAAACCCACTTTTCGAAGATATCTTCCTTCTCTTCGGGATCGAACATCAATTGCAACAATTCGATAGATGGCTCATTGGGATAGATGTAGATAAAAGATGCCCCCCTAGAAACGTATAGGAAGTTTTCTCCTCATACGGCTCAAGAAAAAATGATTATAATTTCTAGAATTTCTATATCTATCTATATAGAAATGAATCCATAAAGAATTAGACTGTAATTTGATCCTTTTTTTCCTTCTTTACAGAAAAAGAAATTTCATTTGTACTCCTAACTCAAGTTGGATAGTTTTGAAAGAGTTCTAAAGGAAATCCTTCGAATTTATCAAATTTATTGAGCTGTCTCTAACCTATTTTTTTTTTATTCATTCTGGTCCATTATTCATTCTGGTCCAATCGTTGAGACAAGTTAAAATAGTGTTTCCTTGTTCCGGAATTTGTTGTCTTTTCTTTGCGCTTTGTGAAATCATTGGGTTTAGACATTACTTCGGTGATCCTTACTTCCTTTCAAAAAGGCAGCAACATACCTTTTGTTATTTCTATGGAAAAGGTAAAAATCATACGAACGATTGATTCCTTTGTTATACACTATTGATATAAACAGTTTGAAAATTTCGACAAATTTTATTTTTTTCATTTCAAACTTGTTCAATTTTGAACCTCTCCTTTTATATATTGATGATATATTTACAAAGTTGGTCTAACTTATTGATTGTCACTAACCCTAGATTATTCTCCCGATAAATGAATGAATCATTTTTGCTCGAGCTCCATCATATGCTATACCTTTCTATACCATTAGTATCTTTATTTAGCAACCCAAGAAAAATTAAATAAGGTTACTAGCAGAACAAACTATGTCGAGACAAGAGCATCTTCATTCGTATAGAAAATGGTGGATGCCAGAATCCACATCCAATCATGTCCTTCAAGTCGCACGTTGCTTTCTACCACATCGTTTCAAACGAAGTTTTACCATAACATCTCTCTAATTTTAAATTGGAACCCTATGTAATCGATTCAATATGGAATCATGAATAGTCATTGGCTGAACCAATACATAATAATCTACACTTATAGATAAGTGTTTATCCGGAAAGGATTTCACTTAAAATTATTTATATCTTCAACAGATCTTTCGGGATTGTCCATAATAAAAGATCCCTCCTTTTCGTTAAAAAAAATAAATTAGAAATCTCAAAAAAAGCCTTTGACTTTACTTTCATTCAAACATTCAAATGAAAAATAAATCCCCATGAATGGATAAAAGTTGTTAGCCACTTTAACTAAATACTATACTAAAATAAATCAATTCAATTATAGAATAATAAGATTCTATTAAATAATCTATTAAATAATATTAATAAGAAAAATATATTATATAATGAATATATTCATTATAAATATTTTCTCCTTTTTTATTTTTCTATTTATGAAAAATATGGAAATATGATTTTATGATTCTAATATTAGGATTTACTTATTTTTGACCATATCCTATTGAATTTTATTTTCATTTAATTTAAAACAGAGAGAGTTTGAGAATAAAGTTTCTTTGTTTTCATTATTATGGAGTAGAAAAAGTTTTGTGTAAGGTAAGATCAAAGAGAAAATAAGAATCCTCGAATTATGATCTTTTCGCATCCATCTCCATCATATAAAAATATGAAATTGTTAACGAAAGTAATCACGAATATTTAAGAATAAAATACTTGAGACTTTAGTAGTCAAATTTAGTAGTAAAAAATGAAAAAAAGATATGATTCTAAGAATCATTCTTAGAATTCATATTAGATAAGATTGTATCCAACATTAAACAGAAAATTGTTGAATTCTATTTTCAATATAGAAAAATCTTTCGTTTCTGATGCAAATGATCTGGGACGGAAGGATTCGAACCTCCGAGTAACGGGACCAAAACCCGTTGCCTTACCGCTTGGCCACGCCCCATTTTGATTTGATCTAAGAAAAACTAAGATAAATATTGGTTATTCGTCAATAACCAACCAAAAGAAATATATAAAATTTTGTCGCTAGGATTCAACACAATAGATATAGAATCAAAAAGATTAATTGATCATTACTTAGAATTCAATTAAGATATTATATGAAAATACAATATGAAAATACAATTCCTTGTATTCTTATTTGATTGGAGAGAAGTTAAAGAAAAAGAATAATTTATTTATTTTATCTACCTTTTTATTTTCAATTTTCCTTCAGAAAAACAACCCAATCCAATCTTATAATTTCTTATTATTTCAATTTCATTTGAATCTTTAAGAACAAGAAAAGAATTTTTGTTATGTTTAATATCTTTAGTCTAATCTGTCTCTGTCTTAATTCTACCCTTTATTCGAGTAGTTTTTTCTTCGCCAAATTGCCCGAGGCTTATGCCTTTTTCAATCCCATTGTAGACGTTATGCCGGTTATCCCTTTCCTTTTTTTTCTCTTAGCCTTTGTTTGGCAAGCTGCTGTAAGTTTTCGATAAAAAGGAAATATCTATTCAATTCATAATTTATTCGATAAAAAAAAGATAAGATTTTTACTCTGAAAATAAATAAGATAATAAATAAGATTCAGAGAAGTCTGGACATTAGGAACCCTCGATTCAAAACAAAAAGCGAAATTTTGGTATTTTCTATTTTATAGGGAATGGCGCGATGATCTTTATATTTAATCAGCTAATCCGCTTATTTCTTTTGTTCTGACCTTTCCTTTATAAGATCCCATACAATACCTAATTATAGATATGGATATGGCAAGAAATCTTTTGTAACGAAAAAATAGGAATCTTATTACATTAGAAATAAATTCGTGAAAATAAATGAAAAAAAAGAAAGTTTTTTTTCATCTTTAGAGCATCATATCAAAATAGTGTATAGTGTGTATCGTAAAATAGGTGATCTATTTCCTTAAACAAAAAATGATCTTATCTTGGAGATTTGTAATGCTTACTCTTAAACTATTTGTTTACACAGTAGTAATATTCTTTGTTTCTCTCTTCATCTTCGGATTCTTATCTAATGATCCGGGGCGTAATCCTGGGCGTGAAGAATAAAAAAAGAGATGAAATTCGTTTTTACTTTTTTCCTTGATTTTTTCATAGGTAAATATATAAATAAATGGAATAGATGCTAGAAGATTCATAAAAGAAAATAATCGAAATTTATTCCAATTATAAAATTTCAAGTGATCGGGGGGTCGGAGAGAGAGGGATTTGAACCCTCGGTACGAATAATTAGTACAACGGATTAGCAATCCGACGCTTTAGTCCACTCAGCCATCTCTCCCCATTACAAATGGGAAATTTATCATGTGATTTCACACGTGAAATCAAGATTGAGAACAATTTTTATTTTCCTTCAATGATTCGAAACAGATTTTTCCAATAGAAAGAAGACTTTACTTCTTTGATTTTGTACAAAAGGTTAATTTCCCCGGCCTAGTTAAGTATAAGTACTGGCCGGGCCAGTACTTCTTTTGTTCCGACGAATAAAAATTGTTCTTGAAACAAAAAAAGTAATTTTCATTGCAATTCCTAATTTTTAGAAATTCTTTAAAAAATTTCTAATATTTTAGATTATTTTTATATTATACTTTTATATTATACATATATTATATTTATATATATTATATTATAATTATATATATTATATAGTAATATAGTACTATTACTATTATTTACTATTACTATTATTTTTCGTCTTTATTTTATTATTCTTAAGTATAAAATTCGTAAATTCACGTAAATTCATCAATGAAAAACGAATTTCATTCTAAATGAAAGTTGAAGTTCAGTATTCTATTCATATTAATAATGAATATGTAATATATAGCGGGTATAGTTTAGTGGTAAAAGTGTGATTCGTTCTATTAACAACTTCAATAGTTAAGGGGTCTTTCCATTTTTTCATATTCCGATCAAAAACTTTATTTCTTAAAAAGATTTAATCCTTTACCCCTCAATAGGACATTTGAGGAAAGAATATACATTATCACGATTTCTATCCAAAAGGCAATCAAAATTTTAATAAAAAAATTGGATTATGGAGTCGAAAAGCATAATTTTTTTGAATTGGTTCAATTCTTCCAATTCAATGAGTATGAATAAAAGATCTATGGATGATAATAGTACAAAACTTTCAATCGTAACTAAATCTTCAATTTTTGCGCTGAAAAAAAGGGGAATTTGAAGCCAAATAGCTAGAAAATGAGGGTTTTGGTTTACTATAACCCTCCGCTTCTTGTTTCAGCTCGGTAGAAACAAAATTATTTTCCTTAGGATCCCATGAGTCGAAAAGAAATAGGGAACGAAGTAACTAGACTAGAGACTAGAAAGATTTGATAGAATACCCCTCTTCTATAGGGATCATCTAAAAAGCAAGTAGCTTTAGATGCATTCGTAAAAAAAGCTGACATAGATGTTATGGATCTCATTTTTTCTATGGTAGGAATACATAGATCTTCCATAAAGGAGCCGAATGAAACCAAAATATCATGTTCGGTTTTGAATTAGAGATGTTAAAAAAGTATCAACCAACGTCGACTATAACCCCTAGCCTTCCAAGCTAACGATGCGGGTTCGATTCCCGCTACCCGCTCACTATATATCCATTCCTTAACCTCATAGGATATACAGACGCATTATTATTTTTGATATGCGTCCTTCTTTTTATTGTATTCCCTAAATCCGTCTAATCCTTTTTATTTTTATGAAAAAAATGCAAAAATAGGAATGAAGAGCGTCCATTGTCTAATGGATAGGACAGAGGTCTTCTAAACCTTTGGTATAGGTTCAAATCCTATTGGACGCAATTTATTTCTATATCTATTAATTAAGAATATAATAACTATTTACATTTATGTTTGTTCCTGAAGTAGAAAGAGTTCAATCTGTTCCTGAATAGCTTCTTTCAAAAGGATTTCAGCTTCTTCGGTGAATATCTTGGTAGAAGATATAATTTCTTGGAATTTAGGTTTCTTATTTGTTAAGTGGGTACGTAACCCAACGAGAAATTTCTTTACCTGTCCAATTTCTAACGCATCAAGATATCCATTTGTTCCGGTGTAAATAGTAGCTATCTGGTCTTCCACCGCGAGAGGGTCTGATTGGGATTGTTTGAGCAACTCACGTAATCGTTG